CGTGGAGAATGGTAGGATATATGAAATTCCAATGACCGTTGGATATGATTCGATCAGGTCCTGAATAATCAAGAACCCCCCCCTTTTTACCGTAAGGATTCGAACTAAACAATTTGTGTCTCACTTGATCATTAGTCACGGAGAGGTCAGAAATAGATCTCCGTTCAACAGAATGAACATTCATTTGATCTTGATCCTTGTGGAGCGAAAAAGGCACTATACTGGATCTGCACAGAGCTCCTGATAATATCCATAAATGACTTGTTTTGGGTAAGAGATGAACATTACCATATTTATATTCAGGTGCATGGTACACATCGGTACTCCAGTGCATTTCTCCCTCTGAGTCAGAATAAATATGTTTTCGAACTTTCTCTTTAACTTTATTAAAATTGAAAGTGGATGTTCCAGCGCGAATCTCAGCAATCACTTGTTCTGATTCTACATATTGATCATTTTGAACTAAAAGAAAACTTTTGGGTGGAATATTCACATTATGTAGAATATCGTGACTCTCAATAGTTACATACAGGTCTATATAACATAGAAAAGCAGGATGCCCATGACGTGTACGTGTGGGATGAACCAAATCCTCATTGAATTTGATTTTTCCCTTAAAAGGAGCTCGTACATGTTCTGCAGTACCACCTGTGAATACTCCACCGGTATGAAAAGTTCTTAATGTTAGTTGAGTCCCCGGTTCGCCGATTGATTGACCCGCAATAATACCTACTGCTTCTCCTAATTCGACCAGGTCGCCATGAGTGGGACTCTGACCATAACATAATCGACAGATCCAAGATATACTCCTGCAAAGAAAGGGGGTTCGAATATATATTGGTTGTGTTCGAAAGGTTATGAATCGAGTGACAAGTCCAACCCCAATATCTTTATTTTGAGCGGCAATGCAACGTGGACCCATATATATATTGTATGCTAATACACGACCAATTAGTGTTTGGACCCAAATTCTTTCCGTCATCCCATTTCTAGGACTCACGGAAATGCCTCGGGTAGTGCCACAATCTGTTCTACGTACAACAATGTGTTGAACTACTTCAACAAGTCTACGCGTGAGGTATCCAGCATCTGATGTTCGTACAGCAGTATCCACAACTCCTTTGCGGGCTCCGTAGCAGGAAATGATATATTCCGTTAAAGAAAGTCCTTCGCGTAAATTGCTTTGAATCGGTAAATCAATCATTTGTCCTTGGGGATCCGACATTAATCCTCTCATACCTACTAATTGGTGTACCTGAGATGCATTTCCTCTAGCTCCCGAAAAGGACATTATATGGACTGAATTAGAAGGATCAGTCATCCTAAAATTAGGATGCATTTCTTGTCTCAAATATTCACTTGTAGCATACCATATCTCAATGGATTGGCGTAATTTTTCTACTGTGTGTACATTCCCATAATGATGGTGCTTTTCTAAAATGAAACTTTGTTGTTCAGCATCTTGGACTAACCACCCCTTAGAAGGTACTGTTAAAAGATCATCAATTCCTAATGAAATGGATGTAGCAGTGGCTTGCTGGAAACCCAGAGTCTTTACTTGATCCAGGGTGTGCGATGTATATGCCATTCCGAAGTGATCTATTAATCTGCTAATAAGTCGTTTCATGGCAGACCCATCTATCGCTTTATTGTAAAAGAACAGATCAGCCCATTCTGCCATAAGTACTTCTCTATTCCGCTGAGTAGGATTCGCCAATGGGTTTGAGTCAGTGATTCGAAGACCTCCTTTACTGGATCTCGATTCATGTAGAAATTAAGGAATTATGATTCCAGTTGAACCGGAGAGATCCAAATTCCCGCGGTATTACATAATTCCTTAGCTTAGGTACCGTATGAGTAGGCCTGACAAAACCCCTGTATGGCTTCTTCTATTTCTCGAGAAAAAGAAATAGGACCAACAGTGGTTCGGGTGTATATACAAAGGGTTTGTTTTTTTATACGTCTTACTATTAGATAGTGCCCATAAATTTCATGATAGGTACCCAAAGATTCATATTGAACTTCGACAGGAACTTCTCTTGAGGCAATGACACGTTGATCTAGTCGCCGCCGAAGCCACAAAGGACTATCTAAATTGATTCGTTTCTGCTGATAAACTATAAGTACATCATAGGAACTACAAAAATAGGGCTCTTTCTCTTTCGTAGTATATTTATACTTATAATCATTAACTGTTTCATTTTGATAGTTTATGCGATTCCATGGATTATACCTATTTGCACAAATACCTCGACGATTCCCGATCGTTAATACATAGAGTCCAATAAGCATATCTTGGGTTGGTACCGAAATGGGATCTCCAATAGCCGGAGAAAAGAGATTCATATGAGAAAACATAAGTAAACGAGCCTCCGCTTGCGCTTCCAAAGATAAAGGTACATGAACAGCCATTTGATCCCCATCAAAGTCTGCATTGAATCCTTTACGAACTAATGGATGTAAACAAATAGCACGTCCACCCCCTAAAATGGGCTGGAAC